TTAAAAATAAGCTAAAATAAGCTTTTGGGTTCATACCTCAAATATAAAGATATCCTTTTTTTTAAAAATAAAGTGCCTGATTAAAGGATTATTCTGATAGGATAAATTAAGTAAATAATTTACCTTTATTATATTTTATAGAATTAAACTATATCTTATAAAATCAAAATTTATCGTGCTTCTTACACTAAAATATAAAAATTTAAATTTTTAATTTAATTTAAGAAAATAAATTTTCTTTATTTTAAATTTTCTTTATTTTAAATTCAACAAAAATATTTTTTATATTCACATTATTTTTTAGAACTCTAATCTCTATTTCCTCCAATTCTTGATTAGGATGTTGAATTGGATTAGAAATTAATCTCTTATCATTTATCCCCCTAATTTCTAATTCTAATAATTTATTCTCTAATGAAGCTTCAATAAAATATTTTTTAACTCAATCTATTGCTTCTATTAATTTTTTATTTTCTATTATCATAAAATTAATTTTAATAAAAAATTTTGAAATAAATTTATTTATTTCTATCATAATTAACTCTTCTTTATTAATAAAAATAGGATCTGCCCCGTTCCATTTTTGATTCCCCAATATTATCGAAGGTTTGTCATGATTTAATAGATTAATTTTAATAACATGACAAAAAATTTCCCCTATAATTTTATTATCATATTATTTTAATATAAATTTTATTATTATTATTATTATTATAAATATCATTATCGGAGCTATTAATGGAATAAACCAAACTTCCCTACGAAAATTAATAGCTTTTTCATCAATTAATAATTTAGGGTGAATGTTAATAACAATTATAATTAGAATAAATTTATGATTATTTTATTTTTTAATATATTTTTTTTTAACTAGTATAATAACTTTTTTATTTTATATTTTAAATATATTTTATATCAATCAACTCTTTATTAATAATATAAATTTTATAATTAAAATTAATTTATTAATTAATTTTTTATCCTTAGGGGGGTTACCCCCTTTTATTGGATTTTTTCCTAAATGAATTGTTATTAATTTTTTAATTAATAATAATTTTTATTTAATAACTTTATTATTTATAATAATAAGTTTAATCATATTATTTTTTTACATTCGCATTATTTATTCTGCTTTTATATTTAATTATTATAAAATAAAATGATTTAAAATTTTAATTAAAAATAAATTATTCTCAATTATTAATTTATTTTCTTTTATATCAATTATAAGAATAATTTTAACAACTTTTTTTTATATAATTTAAGGTTTTAAGTTAAATTAAACTATTAATCTTCAAAATTATTTATAAAGAAATATTCTTTAAGCCTTAATAGTTTATTTCTTCTATACCTTAAAATTTGCAATTTTAAATCATAATTGAATATAAAGCTTAATAAAAGAGAAATATCTCGTAAATAAATTTACAATTTATCGCTTATCCTCAGCCATTTTATTTCGCGAAAATGACTTTATTCTACAAATCATAAAGATATTGGAACATTATATTTTATTTTTGGGATCTGATCAGGAATAATTGGAACTTCCCTTAGTCTGCTGATTCGGGCAGAATTAGGTAACCCCGGATCTTTAATTGGTGATGATCAAATTTATAATACTATTGTTACTGCACATGCTTTTATTATAATTTTTTTTATAGTTATACCTATTATAATTGGAGGATTTGGTAATTGATTAGTTCCTTTAATATTAGGAGCCCCTGATATAGCTTTCCCCCGTTTAAATAACATAAGCTTTTGATTATTACCCCCCTCTTTGACCCTTTTAATTTCAAGAAGTATTGTAGAAAATGGAGCTGGAACAGGATGAACAGTTTACCCCCCACTTTCATCTAATATCGCCCATAGAGGAAGATCTGTAGATCTAGCCATTTTTTCCCTACATTTAGCTGGAATTTCCTCTATTCTAGGAGCTATTAACTTCATCACAACAATTATTAATATACGACTTAATAATATATCTTTTGATCAAATACCATTATTTGTTTGAGCTGTAGGAATCACAGCCTTCCTTTTACTTTTATCTTTACCCGTTCTTGCTGGAGCTATTACTATATTATTAACAGATCGTAATTTAAACACCTCTTTCTTTGACCCTGCTGGAGGAGGAGATCCCATTTTATACCAACATTTATTTTGATTTTTTGGGCATCCTGAAGTCTATATTTTAATTTTACCGGGATTTGGGATAATTTCCCATATCATTTCCCAAGAAAGAGGAAAAAAAGAAACTTTTGGATGTTTAGGGATAATTTATGCAATAATAGCAATTGGACTATTAGGATTTATTGTTTGAGCTCACCATATATTTACTATTGGAATAGATATCGATACACGAGCATATTTTACATCAGCTACAATAATTATTGCTGTACCTACAGGAATTAAAATTTTTAGTTGATTAGCTACTCTTCACGGAACCCAAATTAACTATAGACCTTCTATTCTTTGAAGATTAGGATTTGTATTTTTATTTACTGTAGGAGGCCTTACAGGAGTTGTATTAGCAAATTCATCCATTGATATTACCCTCCACGACACTTATTATGTTGTCGCCCATTTCCACTACGTTCTCTCAATAGGGGCAGTATTTGCAATTTTAGGGGGCTTTATTCACTGATACCCCTTATTTACTGGATTAAATCTTAATTCTTATATATTAAAAATTCAATTTTTTATCATATTTATTGGGGTAAATTTAACATTTTTTCCACAACATTTTTTAGGTCTTGCAGGAATGCCCCGACGATACTCAGACTATCCTGACTCATACATTACTTGAAATATTATTTCTTCATTAGGATCTTACATTTCTTTATTGGCAGTAATAATTATATTAATTATTATTTGAGAATCCTTAATTGTACAACGAAATGTTTTATTTTCTTTAAATTTATCATCTTCTATTGAATGATACCAAAATTTCCCACCAGCAGAACATTCATATAATGAACTCCCAATTATAAGTAATTTCTAATATGGCAGATTATATGTAATGGATTTAAACCCCATTTATAAAGGTTTATCCTTTTTTTAGAAATGGCAACATGATCAAATCTTAATTTACAAAATGGAACTTCCCCTTTAATAGAACAAATTATTTTTTTCCATGATCATACCCTAATTATTTTAATTATAATTACTATTTTAGTAGGATATTTAATATTAAATTTATTTTTTAATAAATATATTAATCGATTTTTATTAGAAGGTCAAATAATCGAACTAATTTGAACTATTCTTCCAGCGATTACATTAATTTTTATTGCTTTACCATCATTACGATTACTCTACTTATTAGATGAACTTAATAACCCCCTTATTACATTAAAATCTATTGGGCATCAATGATATTGAAGTTATGAATATTCTGACTTCAAAAATATTGAATTTGACTCTTATATAATCCCCTCAAATGAATTAAATAAGGAAAATTTTCGCTTATTAGATGTAGATAACCGAATTATCCTCCCAATAAATAACCAAATTCGAATTATAGTAACTGCAACAGATGTTATTCACTCTTGAACTATCCCCTCATTAGGGGTGAAAATTGATGCAAATCCCGGACGATTAAATCAAACTAATTTTTTTATTAATCGTCCAGGAATTTTTTATGGACAATGTTCTGAAATTTGTGGTGCTAATCATAGTTTTATACCTATTGTTGTAGAAAGAATTTCAATTAATAATTTTATTAATTGAATTAATAACTATTCATTAGATGACTGAAAGTAAGTACTGGTCTCTTAAACCATTTTATAGTAAATTAACAATTACTTCTAATGAAATTTATTTTATTAAAGAATTAGTTAAAAAATAACATAAATATGTCAAATTTAAATTATTAAATATTAATATTCTTTTATCCCTCAAATAATACCAATTAATTGAATATTTTCACTAATTTTTTTTATTTGTATTTTTATCATCTTTAATATAATAAACTATTATATTTTTAATTATAAATACAATAAATATAATTTCACAACTAAAAAAAAAATACCTTTCTTTTGAAAATGATAACAAATTTATTTTCAATTTTTGATCCATCAACAAATATTTTTAATATTCCATTAAATTGGTTAAGAACTTTTATAGGAATTTTATTTATTCCATACACATTTTGACTAATTCCTAACCGTCATCATTATGTATGAAATTTTATTTTAAATAAACTTCATAATGAATTTAAAATTCTTCTAAAAAATAACTATTTTCAAGGATCAACTTTTATTTTTATTTCCTTATTTTCATTTATTTTATTTAATAATTTTTTAGGATTATTCCCTTATATTTTTACAAGAACAAGTCATTTAACTTTATCTTTATCAATTTCCCTACCTCTGTGATTAAGATTTATAATTTACGGATGATTAAATAACACTCAACATATATTTATTCACATAATCCCTCAAGGAACCCCAACTATTTTAATACCATTTATAACTATAATTGAAACTATTAGAAATATCATTCGACCAGGAACTTTAGCTGTACGTTTAACAGCTAATATAATCGCTGGACATTTACTAATAACTCTTTTAAGAAGAACTAGATCATCTTTACCTAACTATTTAATTATATTTCTTATCTTAATCCAAATTATATTACTAATTTTAGAATCTGCTGTCGCTATTATTCAATCATATGTAATTGCAATTTTAAGAACTCTTTATTCTAGAGAAGTTAATTAATGAAATCAACTTTTAATCACCCATTCCACTTAGTAGATTATAGCCCATGACCTTTAACCGGTGCTATCGGAGTAATAACTTTAGTAACAGGTATAATTAAATGATTCCATAATTTTAACATAACTTTACTTATCTTAGGATATTTAATTGTTATTCTGACAATATATCAATGATGACGAGATATTTGTCGAGAAGGAACTTTACAAGGAAAACATACTATTTTAGTAACTAAAGGATTACGTTGAGGAATAATTTTATTCATTATCTCAGAAATTTTTTTTTTTTTATCATTTTTTTGAGCTTTTTTCCACAGAAGTTTATCCCCAAATATTGAAATTGGATCTAATTGACCTCCTTTAAGAATTATTCCCTTTAATCCATTTCAAATTCCTTTATTAAATACAATTATTTTAATTAGATCTGGAATATCAGTAACTTGAGCTCACCATGCTTTAATGGAAAATAACAAATCTCAAACTACCCAAGGACTTTTCATAACAGTTATCTTAGGAATTTATTTTACTATTTTACAAAGATATGAATATTTAGAAGCTCCTTTTTCTATTGCGGATAGAATTTATGGAACAACCTTTTTTATAGCAACTGGATTCCACGGAATTCATGTAATAATTGGAACAATATTTCTTTTAATTTGCCTAATTCGACACTTATCCAATCACTTTTCAAAAAATCATCATTTTGGATTTGAAGCTGCAGCTTGATATTGACATTTTGTTGATGTAGTATGACTTTTCTTATACATTTCTATTTATTGATGGGGAAATTAATTATTTATATAATATATTTAGTATATTTGATTTCCAATCAAAAAGTTTAATAAAATTAATATAAATAATTATTATATTAATATATATTTCAATTTTAATTCTAATTCTATCAAATATTATAATAATTTTATCAATTATCTTAGCTAAAAAATCTTTTCTAGACCGAGAAAAATGTTCCCCATTTGAATGTGGATTTGACCCTAAATCTTTTGCTCGAATTCCATTTTCTTTACATTTTTTTTTAATTACAATAATTTTTTTAATTTTTGATGTAGAAATTGCCTTAATTTTACCCATTATTCCATTATTTAAAATAGTAAATTTTATTATCTGAATTAAAATTAGATTTTTTTTTATTATAATCCTACTTATCGGACTATATCATGAATGAAATCAAAATATATTAAATTGAATTAAATAATTTTTTTATATAGGATTATAGTTTAAAAAACATTTAATTTGCAATTAAAAAATATTGATTTATCAATTTATCTTAAATAAGAAGCAATAATGCATTTAATTTCGACTTAAAAGATAGAGTTAATTACTCCTTATTTATTAATTGAAACCAAAGAGAGGTATATCACTGTTAATGATAAGATTGAATAAAATTCCAATTAAGAAATATAAAGATTAAAAATAAGCTGCTAACTTAATTTTTAGTGGTTAAATTCCATTAATATTTCTTTTTTTCTTATTTATATAGTTTAACTTAAACCATTACATTTTCACTGTAAAAATAAATAATATTATTTTATAAATATCTAAAAATAAATTTATTTCCTTAATATCTTCAATATTACGCTCTAATTATAAGCTATTTAAATTATAATAATAAAAATAATAAATTAATTATAACCCATAAAACAAATCTAAATAAATAAATATGAAAATTATTTATTTGTAAAATATTAAAAATTAATGAATATTTTTTTAAAATATTTAAAAACCCTACCCCATTATAAACTTCTCTTCACCCTAAATCAATATTCTTTAATAATTTATACCCAAATCCTAAAAAATTATAATTAATTCCATAGGTAGAAAGATTAGGTATAAATCATATTAAACAAAAAAATCTTCTTAAATTATAAGTCATAATAAACTTATTCACAGAATAAATACTTATATTACTAATAAAATAACCTAAAATCCCACCTAATAGACTAATATAAACTACTATTAATTTTAAATTAAGGGGTAAATAAATTATATAAGGATAATAAAAAATTAATCATCTTAATAAACTACCTCTTAATACTCTTATAAATAATAAAATAAATATTCTTTTTAATATAATATAATCTTCCTCATATAAATTATAAATTCTCATTAAATTGAAATCATTTACTATTAAATATATCGTTAATCGTAAAGTATAAAATATAGTTAATCCTGTAGAAATATAATATAAAAAAAAAATCATTATATTTAAATTTCTAAAACTTACTAAATCTAAAATTATATCCTTAGAATAAAATCCAGCTAAAAAAGGAAGTCCACATAAAGCTATATTAGAAATATTGAAACATAAAGAAGTTAAAGGAATAAATAATCTAATCCCCCCCATATAACGAATATCTTGCATGTCATTTATCAAATGAATAATTACCCCAGCACATATAAATAATAAAGCTTTAAATATAGCATGAGTTAATAAATGAAAAAAAGCTAATATAGGCATTCCTATAGATAAAATTCTTATTATTAAACCTAATTGTCTTAAAGTAGATAAGGCAATAATTTTCTTTAGATCAAATTCATAATTAGCTGAAATCCCAGCTATAAATATGGTCAAACCAGACAATAACAATAAAATTTTTAAAAATATTAGATCAATTAATAGATTATTAAATCGAATTAATAAATATACCCCCGCAGTTACTAAAGTAGAAGAATGAACTAAAGCTGAGACAGGTGTAGGGGCTGCTATAGCTGCAGGTAACCAAGATCTAAAAGGAATTTGAGCTCTTTTAGTTATAGCAGCCACAATTAATATTCTACCAACTATATTTATTCTATAATCATTACTTATAAGATCTAAATAAAAAATATAATTTCAACTCCCATAATTCATTATCCAAGAAATAACTATTAAAATAAAAACATCCCCAATACGATTAGATAAAGCAGTTAATATCCCAGCATTATAAGATTTTAAATTTTGATAATAAATTACTAAACAATAAGAAACTAAACCTAAACCATCCCACCCTAATAAAATTCTAATAATATTTGGTCTAATAATTAATAATAATATAGAAAAAACAAATAAAAGAACTAAAATAATAAAACGTGTTAAATTTAATTCAGATCTTATATATCTTTTTCTATAAAAAATAACAACTGAAGAAATTAATAAAACAAATATTATAAACAATAAGGATATTCAATCAAATAATAAAGATATTACAACTCTTATAGAATTAAAAGAAATAATCTCCCACTCTAAAATAATTACTATTTTATTTATAATAAAATATATAAAAAAAAAAAAATTAATTAAACTTATTAAAAATAAAAAAATAAATCAAATAAAACAAATAGAATATTTTAAACTATTAATAATTTAAAATGAAATCTCATATTTTTGATACCACAAATCAATATTTTAAATTAAATTATTTAAATAAAATCAAATTATTCTATAATCAACCTTTAAAATTATAATATTTAAAGGAAATCAATGTAATATTAAAATTAAATATTCACGAGAAACTCCTGTATAATATCTAAAAAGACCAGAATAATACTTTCCATGTTGAACAAAAGAATATAAATATAAGCTATAACCAGCTCTAAAAAAAGAAATTAATATTAATATAATTATAGTAAATCAAGATCATCTCAATAATCTATTAATCAATCTAATTTCCCCTATTAAATTAAGTCTAGGGGGAGCAGCTATATTCGAGGATAATAATAAAAATCATCATAAACTTATAGAAGGTATAAAATTTATTATTCCCTTATTAATGTACAAACTTCGACTATGTAAACGTTCATATAAAATATTTGCTAGACAAAATATTCCTGAAGAACACAAACCATGTCCAATTATTATTAAATAAGATCCAATGTATCCCCAATAATTCATAACTATAATACCCCCAATTACAATTCTTATATGAGCTACAGAAGAATAAGCAATTAAAGACTTAATATCAACTTGACAAAAACATTTTAATCTAATATAAAATCCACCTAATAGACTAATAATAATTCATAAATAATTTAACTTCAAATTAATTTGCTGTAAAAAAATTAACACACGTAATAAACCATACCCCCCCAATTTTAACATAACTCCGGCTAAAATTATAGAACCTGAAACTGGTGCTTCAACATGAGCTTTAGGTAATCATAAATGAACAAAATATATAGGCATTTTAACTAAAAAAGCTAAAATTATAGAAAAATATAAAAAATATAAATTTTTACTAAAAAACTTTAAAAAATAAATTATTATACAATTTATTTCATTAAAAATATAAAAAATACCAATTAATAAAGGTAAAGAAACAAATAAAGTATAAAATAAAAGATAAAGACCAGCTTGAATTCGCTCAGGCTGATATCCCCAACCAATAATTAATATTAAAGTTGGAATTAATCTTGACTCAAAAAATAAATAAAATAAAAATAAATTTATAACTCTAAAAGTTAAATATAATATAATTAATAAAAAAATAATATTAAATAAAAAAAAATTAACATAATAATTTTCCCTATAAATATTTTCTCTAGCTATAATTATTAAAATAATAATTCAAATTCTCAATAAAATTAATCCATAAGATATAATATCAATTGAAAAATTATATCTTAAATTAGAAAAATTTATAATTCTTAAATTTAAATTTATATATATAAATATTATTAATATTAATATTATTTGAACCATTCAAAATATATTTTTTATAAAACAAAAAGGAATTATGAATAATAATATAAATAAAAATTTTATCATTTTATTAAATTATAATAAATTAAATCTCTGAAAATAATCATTACCATGAGTACGAATTAAAGAAACTAAAATAGAAAGACCTAAAGCCCCCTCACAAACAGAAAAAACTAAAAATACTATTAATATATAACTATCAAATTCTAAAAAAACTAAAAAAATTATTAAAAAAAAAAAAATTCTTAAAACAATAAATTCTAAACTTAATAAAATAATTAATAAATGTTTATGTTTTGAAACAAAAATTAAATTACCAATTATATATATAATAATAAAAATAAACCATATTCTAAAAATTATCATTAATGTTTTAATAATTTAAAAAAAATATTGGTCTTGTAAATCAAAAATAAGTAAATTACTTTTAAAACTTCAAAAAAAAAGAATTTCTTTATCAATAATCTCCAAAATTATTATTTTTAATTAAACTATTCTTTGAATTGAAATTACAAAAATATTTTTATCTTTAATAATTATATTTATTTCTATTAATATATTTTTTTTAAATAACCCTCTATCAATAGGATTAATAATCCTTATACAAACATTATTAACATGTCTTTTATCTGGAATAATAATTAAAACTTATTGATTTTCCTATATTTTATTTTTAACCTTTATAGGGGGACTATTAGTCTTATTTATTTATGTTTGTAGTATTGCTTCAAATGAACTCTTTAATCCCTCATTTTTAAGAAAAATAATATTAATCTTTTTTCTAATTATAATAATTTTTACACAAATCACATTTATAGATAATTTAACTTGAATAAATTTTTCTAATAATTCAGATATAAATAATTTTTTTAATATTTATAATATTTATAACATTGAATATAAAATTAACTTAAATAAACTATATAATAACCAAACATTTTTAATAATAATAATAATAGTAATTTACTTATTTATTACCTTAATTGCAGTAGTAAAAATTACTAATATTTTTTACGGCCCTATTCGATCATCAATTTAATGATAAATTATTTCCCTATTCGTAAAAATCACCCAATTATTAAAATTATTAATAATTCACTAATTGACTTACCTTCCCCATCCAATATCTCATCATGATGAAATTTTGGATCCTTATTAGCTTTATGTTTAATAATTCAAATTTTAACAGGATTATTTTTAACAATATACTATACTGCTAATATCGAATTAGCTTTTTACAGTGTAAATTATATTTGCCGAAATGTTAATTATGGATGATTAATTCGAACTTTACATGCAAATGGAGCATCAATTTTCTTTATTTGTATCTATTTACATATTGGTCGAGGAATTTATTATGAATCATTTAATTTAAAACATACATGAATTGTAGGAGTATTAATCTTATTTTTATTAATAGCAACAGCATTCATAGGATATGTTTTACCTTGGGGACAAATATCTTTTTGAGGAGCTACAGTTATTACTAACTTATTGTCAGCAATCCCATATTTAGGATCTATATTAGTAAATTGAATTTGAGGGGGATTTGCTGTAGATAATGCAACCTTAACTCGATTTTATACCTTTCATTTCTTATTACCCTTTATTATTTTAATAATAACAATAATTCATCTATTATTCCTTCATCAGACAGGATCTAATAATCCATTAGGTTTAAATAGAAATTTAGATAAAATTCCCTTTCACCCCTTTTTCTCATTTAAGGATTTAATTGGATTTATCATTCTTTTATTCTTATTAATTATATTAACTTTAACAAACCCATATTTATTAGGAGATCCTGATAATTTCATCCCAGCTAACCCTTTAGTTACCCCTGTTCATATCCAACCAGAATGATATTTTCTTTTTGCCTATGCTATTCTACGATCAATCCCTAATAAATTAGGGGGGGTAATTGCTTTAATTATATCTATTCTAATTTTAATTATTTTACCCCTAACATTCAATAAAAAAATACAAGGTATCCAATTTTACCCAATTAACCAAACACTATTTTGATTTTTAATTACTTTAATTATTTTATTAACATGAATTGGAGCTCGACCTGTAGAAGACCCATATATTATTACAGGACAACTATTAACTATCCTATATTTTTCTTATTTTATTATTAACCCTATCATAAATAAAATATGAGATAATCTATTATTTAATATTAACTAATTAATGAGCTTGTAATAAGCATTTGTTTTGAAAACTTAAGAAAGAAATTTAAAATTCTATTAATTTATACTAAAAATAATCAATCTATAAGAAAATCTTTACCCCTAAAAAAAATAATAAAAAATTTAAAGAAATTGGTAAATATCTTTTTCAAGCTAAATATATTAATTTATCATAACGATAACGAGGTAAAGTCCCACGAACCCAAATAAATAAAAAAGAAATAAAAACTAATTTTAAATAAAAAATTAATTTTAAATTATAACCCCCTAAATATAATAAAACAAATAATAAACTTATAAACAAAATTCTTGAATACTCAGCCAAAAAAATTAAAGCAAATCCCCCTCTTCTATATTCTACATTAAACCCTGAGACTAACTCTCTTTCCCCCTCTGCAAAATCAAAAGGAGTACGATTAGTTTCAGCTAAACTAGAGGATATTCAACATAATCTTAAAGGAAACATTAAAAAAAAAAATCAAATATTATTTTGATAAATAAAATAATTAAATAAATTAAAATCTATAATTATAATAATACTAGATATTAAAATTAAAGCTAATCTCACTTCATAAGAAATAGTTTGAGCTACAGCTCGTAACCCCCCTAATAAAGCATAATTAGAATTTGAAGATCAGCCAGAAATTATTACTATATAAACCCCTAAACTTATACAACTTAAAAAAAATAAAACACCCAAATTAAAACTAATTAAATTAAAATAATAAGGAATTACCCCTCAAATTAATAAAGATAAAAAAAAACTTAAAATAGGAGAAAAATAATAACATAAATAATTAGATAAATTTGGATAAGTCTGCTCCTTAGTAAATAACTTAATAGCATCTGAAAAAGGCTGTAATACCCCAATTAATCCAACCTTATTAGGGCCCTTACGAATCTGAATATAGCCTAAAATTTTACGCTCTAATAAAGTTAAAAAAGCAACACCAATTATTACCCCAATAATTATAATAAATACCCCTAAGAAAATTAAATATATATCTTTTAATAACATATACTACATATATAATAAATTATATATTTATGATTTCTAAAACCATTACATTTTCTCTGCCAAAATAGCACCTATAAACTAACTATTAACAATTAATCTAAATATATATATATATATATATATATATATATATATATTAATAACATTCTTATAATAAATTTAATTTTAATATTTATTCCTTTCGTACTAAAATATTTATCCCTCTAAAAGATAGAAACCAACCTGGCTTACACCGGTTTGAACTCAGATCATGTAAGATTTTAATGATCGAACAGATCAAAATTTTAAACTTCTACATTTAAATTTTATCTTAATCCAACATCGAGGTCGCAAACTCTTTTTTTTATTCGAACTAAAAAAAAAAATTACGCTGTTATCCCTAAGGTAATTTTTTCTTATAATCAATATAACTGGATCATATAATCATTTATCTATGTTAAAACTTTAAAAAAAGTTAATTTTATTTTTCTATCACCCCAATAAAATTTAAAAATTAATTATAATTATAAAATTTTATAAATAAATTTAATTATATTTTAAATAAAACTCTATAGGGTCTTCTCGTCTTTTTAATCTATTTTAACTTTTTAATTAAAAAATTAAATTCTATAAATTAAAAAAGAGACAGTTTATATTTCATCCAATCCTTCATACAAGTCATCAATTAAATGACTAATGATTATGCTACCTTTGTACAGTCAAATTACTGCAGCCCTTCAATTTATCAATCAGTGGGCAGATTAGACCTTAAATTATTTACAAAAAGACATGTTTTTGATAAACAAGTGAATATAAATATTTGCCGAATTACTTTTTCTTAATTATCAAAATTTTAATAATTTATTTGAATTTTATATACTAATTTTATTATTATTTCTAAATTTTTCAAGCTAAAAATTATTTTTTTATAAAAATATAAATTTAATTTAAATTTTATAATTAAATAAAATTATTTATAATAAACTAAAATTTATTAATAATATAAATTATAAAATTTTTATTTAATTTAAATATTATTATATAAATTTAATTTAAAGCTTATCCCTTAAAATATAAAATTCTTATTTAAAAATAATAATTAATTATTATTTTTAAATAAAAATTTAAAATTAAATTTTTTTCTAAAAAAACTAGATATATTTAAAAACGATTAACATCTCATTTCTAATTAATTATTAAAAATATTTATGCCACAATAACTTTTTTAATTAATTATCTCTTTTAAATTCGAGAATTTTTTTCTTAAAAAATATAATTAATAAACTCTGATACACAAGATACATCAAATTAAAATTACTTTTAAATAATTTTTATATTTCATTTATTTCAAAATTCTTTCACAATACTTTCCCCTATTAAATTAATAATTTTTTCTAATAAAATACTTTAACCCCCATTAAATATTTTATTATTAAAATTATTTTTATTATTATTAATGTTATTAATTTGCCCCCTCAAATTAATTATTAATATAATATCCCCTCAATGTAAATGAAATACTTAAACTCAAGCTCTAATTTGATCTTTCTAGAAACATTTTCCAATACCCCTACTTTGTTACGACTTATTTCAATTTAATTTAATAATATATAATTAAAAATAAATATATACCTATAAATATGAAAGCGACGGGCAATATGTACATACTTTAATTATTAATCATTTTATTAAAATAAATAAAATTACATTTAAATCCACCTTCAATTAAATTTTCATATTAATATTCATTTAAATTAATTTATTGTAATCCATTATATTCTTAATTATAATCTGCATCTTGATCTGATTTAATTTATAAATTATAAATTTTAAATATTAATCCCCTAAAAAAATATTTTTTTAACAACGATATACAAAATTTTAAATTAAGTAAAATTATTCGTGGATTATCAATTAATAAACAGATTCCTCTAAATGAACTAAAATACCGCCAAATTATTTAAGTTTCAATAAATTATTACTTACTATTTTGACATTTAATCTTTAAATTTTAATAATAGGGTATCTAATCCTAGTTTTTTATAAAATTTATTAAATCATAAATTAAAAATAAATTTCAATTAAATTAAAATTTCACCTAATAATTTAAATTTTTACCTATATATAAAACATAAATTTATTTATTAATAATCAAAAAAATTTAATTTAATTTTTGTATAACCGCAACTGCTGGCACAAAATTTGTTATTAATTTTCATATTACTAAATCTTAATTACTTAAATTTTTAATATTAATTACTATTAAAAAATTTAATTTATTTTTTAAATAAATTAAATTATACACCAAAATTTATATGTAAAATAAATTTTTAAATAAATTTTTTAAACCATAAAAATTTATATTATATGTAAAATTATTAAAATAGAATTTTTTTTTTTTTTTTTTATATTAAATATTTAATTTAATTGTTTTATCTTAATATTATATTATATTATTATAAATATTTAATTATAATATTAATATTAAAAATTTAATAATAATATAAAATTAAATATAAATAATATATTAAAATATTTAATATAAATTATTAAACATTAAATAATTTCTTTTATTTTTTTAAATATTTAATTATAATATTAATATTAAAAATTTAATAATAATATAAAATTAAATATAAATAATATATTAAAATATTTAATATAAATTATTAAACATTAAATAATTTCTTTTATTTTTAATAACTTATATTAAATAATAATAAATATTTTTCTTATAAAAATATTATTTACCATTCTTAATAATTTTGTATATAAATAAAAAAAAA